ATGATTTCTGGTGGAATCGGAAAGCACTAAGTACAAGCAAGATACACAGTTGCCCCTTGGAAGTCTCAAGGGAATGTGACTAATGGAATATGTAGGAATAGTAAGACCTATTGTTGCCTTTCATAAACAAAAAGCAGAAAAAAAAAAATATACCATCAAGATATATAACTATCTATCACATACCCCTAATTTCCCATCTAAGCCTTACTGTCTCTACTTCTGTGAAATGTGAAACAATTGGAAGACACCCTATTACATTCTTGGCGGGGTTACCCCAACGAAAGCACCTTTTTCCACTTTTATTCTATAAAAGCCAATCACCCATACAATATTAATTGAAAACCTGAGCACTCAGAGACTCTCATGAGTTTGTATGGATACAAAGTATCTTCAGTTCTTTCCACAACTCCTAATTGGATTCCCCACCAGCCTACCCAATCTACTTCAAGACTCAGTCAGTAAACACTAGTAGGGTAAGGTAATTCGGAAGTATTTATAGTCCTTCCTATAACCCCTTCTTGGATCCTAGGAGCAAGGATTTACAGTCTCTTAGGAACCTTCCTTTGGATACACGGATTTACGGTCCCTGACTTTCGTAGTTCTGAATCTCACAATTGAATCTTACTATGGATTTGATTCGATTGATAAATCAAATCAATGGCCTGAACGCATCAGGAATCCGTAATTAAGTGAGTATTTCTTTATTTATATTGGTAATTCATATTGGTATGGTACAGGTTTGGGTCACACCCCTTATTTTTGAAGAAATAATGGAAAGTCAACCCCCCGATTCTTAAAATTGGGTATCGACAGTCCCCGCCCCTTACCTCTGCTTCTGCCAGGCAAGAATTTTGTGAGTTCTATTAGTTTAGTAGGGTAAGAAATTCCGAGTCTTTTGTTAATCAGGCGACACCCGGATTTGAACTGGGGAGAAAGGATTTGCAGTCCCCCGCCTTACCACTCGGCCATGCCGCCAAAACGATACAAAATAGATATAGATGGAAATATTCTGGGGAATTGCTGAACCATTTCTTTTTTTTGATTGGATCCTGTTGTTCTCTTAGATTGATTGTATTTCAAAACACACAACACCTAAATAAAAGCTTTCCCCTTTTTTTCTATTGAAAGAGAAAAATGGATTTCCAGTCACAGAATCAAAAATTCAGAGCAAATTGGAAGCATTAATGACTGTGAATTCATGAATGGTTCTTGGATTTTGATCTCCAATTTTGTTTCCTTAATAACATAAGGAGATCAAATTGATATACGACTAATCAGTCTCAATTCTTTTCCATAATTAATCCTTTTCAATTTCAATTATAACAACAATTATGTGTATATGTAAACCCCAGAACAGAAATTCTTACACGGATACCTAGTCAGGTATCTTATCTACATATTCCTATTAGGAAATCGTCGTGCTTGCATTTTTCATTGAATATATTGAATATAAAATCGAAATTTGGATATAGCACGACCTATGTTGCCTCAAGGGAACTTCGATAAAAGATGGGATATACGGATAGCTAGATAGTTATATCTGCATGTACTTAATAAATATGACTTCTCTTACGCACTTCAATCGTATTCTACTAATTAACAAATGGGTAGAAATCTCTTTTCTCTCTGCGAATCATTTTTTGAACAACGGAATCGATGAAATAAATTAAGTGCTAAAATCAAAGTCAACTCTAGACGGTTCCTGATTATTCTGTCTTTATCTCACTCATAGAGAACAGATTCAATTCCGAATCCATTTATGGTACCCAATCTGATCGTAATATCATAAGGTAGAAATTGGATCTATTTTGATATTCTATACAAGACTCCATAAGTCTAAGTGGCAGAATTTTGTTTCCAGGAATGTTTTATCAATTCATTTCCATTTGTATCTGTCGCAAATTCGAATTTGAGTCACATTTTTTTTATTCCTCCGTTCATACGTATTTAGTACATATATATATGTATATGGGGTTGGATAAAATTTCATGTTGTTCAAATGAGCAAAATATACATTCCATCGTTGCTAGATCAATCTATATGGTTCAACGAAGAGTGAGCCAATAGTTGGATTTTTTCGATAAACGGAAAACTTAAGATGTTCCGGGATGGAAATGAGGGAATGTATACAATACCAGGGTTTAGTCAGATACAATTTGACGGATTTTGTAGGTTCATTGATCAAGGCTTGATGGAAGAACTTCATAAGTTTCCAAAAATTGAAGATACAGATCAAGAAATTGAATTTCAATTATTTGTGGCAACATATCAATTGGCAGAGCCCTTGATAAAAGAAAGAGATGCTGTGTATGAATCACTCACATACTCTTCTGAATTATATGTATCCGCGGGATTAATTTTGAAAACCGGTAGAGATATGCAAGAACAAACCGTATTTATTGGAAATATTCCTCTAATGAATTCCCTGGGAACCTCTCTAGTAAGTGGAATATACAGAATTGTAATCAATCAAATATTGCAAAGCCCCGGTATTTATTAC